CTTACTAGAGAGGTTCCCAGGGAATTCATTAGAGGAATATTTCCAATAAATACGGTTTGTTCTTGCATATCTCTACCGGTTTTCCAAATTAATCCCGCGGATACATATAATTCAGAAGAGTATGTGAGTGATTCATACACAGCATCTCTTTCTTTTATCAAGGGCTCTGCCAATTGATATGTTGCCACAAATAATTGAAATTCAATTTCTTGATCTGTATCTTCAATTTTTGGAAACTTATGAAGTTCTTCCATCAAGCCTTGATCAATGAACCTACAAAATCCGTCAAATTGTATCTGACTAAACCCTGGTATTGTATACATTCCCTCATTTCCATCCCGGAACATCTTAAGTTTTCCGTTTATCGAAAAAATCCAACTATTGGCTCACTCTTCGTTGAACCATATAGATTGATCTAGCAACGATGGAATGTATATTTTGCTCATTTGAACAACATGAAATTTTATCCAACCCCATATACATATATATATGTACTAAATACGTATGAACGGAGGAATCAAAAAAAATGTGACTCAAATTCGAATTTGCGACAGATACAAATGGAAATGAATTGATAAAACATTCCTGGAAACAAAATTCTGCCACTTAGACTTATGGAGTCTTGTATAGAATATCAAAATAGATCCAATTTCTACCTTATGATATTACGATCAGATTGGGTACCATAAATGGATTCGGAATTGAGTCTGTTCTCTATGAGTGAGATAAAGACAGAATAATCAGGAACCGTCTAGAGTTGACTTTGATTTTAGCACTTAATTTATTTCATCGATTCCGTTGTTCAAAAAATGATTCGCAGAGAGAAAAGATATTTCTACCCATTTGTTAATTAGTAGAATACGATTGAAGTGCGTAAGAGAAGTCATATTTATTAAGTACATGCAGATATAACTATCTAGCTATCCGTATATCCCATCTTTTATCGAAGTTCCCTTGAGGCAACATAGGTCGTGCTATATCCAAATTTCGATTTTATATTCAATATATTCAATGAAAAATGCAAGCACGACGATTTCCTAATAGGAATATGTAGATAAGATACCTGACTAGGTATCCGTGTAAGAATTTCTGTTCTGGGGTTTACATATACACATAATTGTTGTTATAATTGAAATTGAAAAGGATTAATTATGGATAAAGAATTGAGACTGATTAGTCGTATATCAATTTGATCTCCTTATGTCATTAAGGAAACCAAATTGGAGATCAAAATCCAAGAACCATTCATGAATTCACAGTCATTAATGCTTCCAATTTGCTCTGAATTTTTGATTCTGTGACTGGAAATCCATTTTTCTCTTTCAATAGAAAAAAAGGGGAAAGCTTTTATTTAGGTGTTGTGTGTTTTGAAATACAATTAATCTAAGAGAACAACAGGACCCAATCAAAAAAAAGAAATGGTTCAGCAATTCCCCAGAATATTTCCATCTATATCTATTTTGTATCGTTTTGGCGGCATGGCCGAGTGGTAAGGCGGGGGACTGCAAATCCTTTCTCCCCAGTTCAAATCCGGGTGTCGCCTGATTAACAAAAGACTCGGAATTTCTTACCCTACTAAACTAATAGAACTCACAAAATTCTTGCCTGGCAGAAGCAGAGGTAAGGGGCGGGGACTGTCGATACCCAATTTTAAGAATCGGGGGGTTGACTTTCAATTATTTCTTCAAAAATCGGGGTGTGACCCAAACCTGTACCATACCAATATGAATTACCAATATAAATAAAGAAATACTCACTTAATTACGGATTCCTGATGCGTTCAGGCCATTGATTTGATTTATCAATCGAATCAAATCCATAGTAAGATTCAATTGTGAGATTCAGAACTACGAAAGTCAGGGACCGTAAATCCGTGTATCCAAAGGAAGGTTCCTAAGAGACTGTAAATCCTTGCTCCTAGGATCCAAGAAGGGGTTATAGGAAGGACTATAAATACTTCCTAATTACCTTACCCTACTAGTGTTTACTGACTGAGTCTTGAAGTAGATTGGGTAGGCTGGTGGGGAATCCAATTAGGAGTTGTGGAAAGAACTGAAGATACTTTGTATCCATACAAACTCATGAGAGTCTCTAAGTGCTCAGGTTTTCAATTAATATTGTATGGGTGATTGGCTTTTTTAGAATAAAAGTGGAAAAAAGTGCTTTCGCTGGGGTAACCCCGCCAAGAATGTAATAGGGTGTCTTCCAATTGTTTCACATTTCACAGAAGTAGAGACAGTAAGGCTTAGATGGGAAATTAGGAATATGTGATAGATAGTTATATATCTTGATGGTATATTTTTTTTTTTCTGCTTTTTGTTTATGAAAGGCAACAGTAGGTCTTACTATTCCTACATATTCCATTAGTCACATTCCCTTGAGACTTCCAAGGGGCAACTGTGTATCTTGCTTGTACTTAGTGCTTTCTGATTCCACCAGAAATCATATAGGGACTTGTTACGGATGTATTCATTGGATTGGTTCATCAAAAACGTTAGGT